TTGCCAACCATTTACCAGCATAAGCTGTAGTTCCTCTCTTAGTGATACGGATACTCCTCTATGCGAATGTTCTGGCTTTCAAAAGACGAGTAAGAGGCGACCGATACGGGAACGCGATAGAACACTAAAGGGTGCTATAACTCAACTGATGCTTATCTTATATAAGATAAGCAGTCAGCATTCGAAAAGAAGCAGTGAATGAAGCCAGTGAACTTATTGATCCTTATCCATAGCTCATAGCGAGAGATCCTTATTTCGGTATGGAGGGTGAAGAAGGACAGACGTACGGGCACGTATCGCAAATGTACATACATAAAAAGAGGTGCATATTGCAATAAAAGGGGAGAACGAGTGGTAACTCCTGAATGAACTCTTAGGTAGTCTCCCTTCTTATATGCACTACTTCCTATTTGATTGGAATTTAGGTCGCTTTTGGCTTTATTTCCTTACTGTGTTGGGAGGCTAGTGCAGCGAAGTACCTCCTAGCAAGAGGGACTCGCGTAACGGCTTTTTTCTTTTGAAGGTTCTATTCTAATGTATAAGGAAAATTATATCGATAAAGCTGGTTGTTCCTGTAATCCAATAGTGCTTCTAGGCGAAGAGCTGAGGATAGAGAGAAAAGAGTAGCATAGTAGTTATCCTTCTTGCTTTTCCCTTGCTAGTCTTAGATTGAAGCATTCTCATTGCCTCTGTCCTTTTATATATACTTATATATAAATAAGTCAAGTCCTTACTTTCTTTCTTCCTCGGTCAGGTTTTTCTTACTTGTTCTCGTTAGCTCATCTTTGAATCAAGAAACGCATCTTCAAGTGCCTCTGAAATGATTCTCCTAGTGATGTGAATATCATTCGATCGTCTTTCTTGTGTTACTATATCCTCATCCTCTATCGGACTCTTATGTCTTCCTATCGTCCTGTTGTTCACTTTCATTTAGAGGAAGCTAGGCTAATAACCAATTAGCTCGTCTGGCTGGTAAAGAGGGAATAGCTAGGAGGGTTTCCTCTTCCTAAATTTGGATATGGCACTTCGTGTTGTCAGTTAGCTACTGCTGCTGGATCACTCAAGGTTGAGTCATCAATCACTTTACGAGGTTATCTATATATATATACGAGCTTAAGGGTCTTGCCTGTCAATAAAGAATGCATTAGAACGAATTCGATCTAGCCAGCTCTTGTTCGATAGGAATGAATTAAACAAATAAGATCTATTGAGTGAGAGCTATAGAAGAGAAGGCCAGGCCAGAAGAGAATGTCTTAGCTGGGAGCGGTGATTGTTCTTGTAGTCGGATAGGGAAATAAATTCCCTCTTTTCCAGTAGCTAGTTTAGATATGATATGGAACGAGTCAAGTGCCCGTGAAAGAACCAATTGTTGGCAAGAGTCACAAATATGAAGTAAACTACTTGGTCTCTTCTTTCTTCCTCTTACTACTCCTTGCCTCTTCTGGAAAGTCACTTTGATCCAATATACTATCTTGGGGAATGAATAGGAAAGCAAATACGATTTAGGACGGGTTCCAGTCAGAGTCAGATACATCAGCTGTATTGCTATGGTAAGTGATTCTAAAGCAATCATTGCTAAGTGGTTCACCATCGATGAATTCTCTTTTCTTCAATTTCATAAGAGAAGAAAGTAGCGGGGCTATCTGAGTTTTTTTGTGTCGTTGTTTATCTCCGGCTTTGTGTTCCGTGACTGGCCTTTCTCTTGTCTTGTTGTTGTCGAGCTTGACTTCTTGTTGCATCTTTATCCCATGCTTTTCTTCGTTAGTCAACAACTCACAAACATTATCGTTTCGTACAGTAAAGGAGTCTCTTTCTGTCTCTAGGGAAAACCACTCAATCGTATACATTCATAAGTCTAAGTATGGGTCGAACCTTGACCCGGAACAAGGTGAGTTTCTGGAAATCGAAGTGATCTCTGAATCCACTGAAGCTCAGTTCACTAATCAAACTTCCTATACCACTCTTCCTTCCCCGGTATGGAATTCAATTGCCTTCTGGGAATAACCCGTCTAATAATAGGATAACGAAAGATATCTGTCAAACTATAGTCTTTGTATAGGTCTACTAGTCATAGGTTGATATAAAGTGAACTCTACCGGAGAAGATAGGTATGGAAGCAAAAATGGCTACGCTTTTAGATAAGGTCAGTCTCCCTATCATCTCGAAAGAAGAATGCCAAATCGAATTAGAGGCTCGAAAACAAAGTATGCTTTCTGAGCAAAAGGCTTTGTAAGAGAAGTTGACCCAAGTTTTGTCTGCGAAAGTGTGCTTGGGCTTAAAGGGAAACCACGCAAAGCTCCGGTGATCCACTCTATTCAATGGAACTGGATGGATGAAAGTGAATACAGATGGATGCTCGAGAGGTCAGCCAGGACCATCGTCATGCGGAGGAATCTTTCGAAACTGACATGGATGCCGTTGGGCAGCGGATTCGCATATCAGGTGGGGTTATGACGGCTATCGCTATAGCACACTCCAAGGGCTGGAAACACCTCTGGAT